TAAGAACAAAAATCCCAACAGTTGTAATTAATATTGACATAATAGAAGTAAGTGGATCAATAAAGTAACCAAACTCAAAAGAAAATTCATTATTTATGGTCCAAGACCACACATTTTGATGAATGCAACTTAGCAAAATTTGTTGAATAGATAGGTAGAGTGAAAAGATCATAACTATACTTAACAAAAAAATACTCAGAAAAGTCCACATACGGCGAAGGTTTTTTGTTGCTGTCGGAAAAAGTAGAAGCCCAACTCCTAATAAAATAGGTACTGGGAGTGGAATTAAAGGGATGATCCATGAATATTGATATGTATGTTCCATAAAATAAAAAATCCTTTTTATTTTATTCTTAAATTTGTTATTTCTTATTCACTGGTTTTTATATATATTTTTTTTTTTCAAAGGGGCCAATATAAAAGCACGAGATTTTAAACCTAAATATAAATTTTTTCGAATTAGTATAATCCTTCAGAAATCTTTGAAAAGAAATATATATTTAAATAAAAAAATGCAAAGTGATTAAATAATATTACTAAGTTACTGTAAAAAAAAAATTATTTGTCTTTTTTTTTATTACTACTAAATAAAATTGTGATTTTATGCAGATACAGAAAAAGTGAAGTATAATTCCGTATTATAATAATATATATACATATATTAAGAATAGAACAAAGATTTACACGCAAAAAAAAATACTTAAACTTAATATTAATTATATACTAAAAAAACTTTACCTAAAACAAAGTTATTTTATTTTGATTATTTAGAATTATTAAGGAATAAATTTGAATTATGGAATTTAGTTATTGTCTTCCAGTACACTAAGTGAGCTTTTTTTATTTGCAAGAAAGATTATTATAATCGATATTTTTTTTTACATATGATGTGAAGAAATCTCATAATTTTTTTGATAATCTAATCTAGCAGTATAGATTAATTAAATGAGCACTCTCGTACGGATTTCAAACGTTAAATAACAAAAATTTAATAACCAAATAAAAAAAAAAAAGTAAAAGACAGTTGGGTTTTAAACTTTTGAATGTCTTTTTTGTTTTGAAAATAATATATAATAAAATTTGAAAGAAAAAAAATAACTCGATATGGAGTACGAAAGAATAGAATAATAAATGTCTTTGACATCCAATTATACCACTGAAAAACTTTTTTCATTTTTGAATGGCAGTTCCAAAAAAACGTACTTCTATCTCGAAAAAGCGTATTCGTAAAAAAATTTGGAAAAGGAAGGGCTATTGGACATCGTTGAAAGCTCTTTCGTTAGGGAAATCACTTTCTACAGGTAATTCAAAAAGTTTTTTTGTACAACAAAATAAATAAAAAACACTCTAATAATTAGAATTAGCCTAACTTAAAAACAAATTTTTTAGAATACATATAAAAAAATGTGAACCAAAAGAGGAGAAAAAAAACGACAATATATAGAAAAAAAAAAGGGGGGGATTCTTATTTTCCCCATCACTACCTTATAAATAAAGATCTTTGATTTACTCATTATGAGTAAATCAAAGATCTTTAAGCAAAATAAATAGGTTCTTCAAATTAATTAATTTAAGTGAAAAAAAAATTATGTTTGTACAATATAAAAAGATGCATCAAAAGAAATATTTTTATAATTATTTTTTTTTCAATTTCTCTTGAGCAATTAGGAAAATCTTATTTTATTTCAAATTTCTAAGAATTTTGGAGAAGTTTTCATTTTTAGAAAAAACATTTTTTTTATTAATGGAACTGATAAATGCTTTTTATCATTTTTTGAATCATCTAAATGAAAAAAAAAAAATGAGAAAGAGCATTTAGAGTTTTGTCGTTGGGTTGAAGTCCCCATTACTTGAATTTAGTTAAATTTTTCATTGTATTCTAGAAAAAAATATAAAGGACAAAAAGTGAATTTAAATAATTTGAAATAACTCAGATAAAAAAAAGATCTTAATTGAATTAAAACCCACAAGACCTATTTAACAAGTTTTTATTCATTAAATCAATTGTAAATTCCGGTCAATTGGCTAAATTTGCATCTCGACGATTGAATAAAAACTTGTTAGTATTGTTTTGAACAAGTTGCCGCTATGGTGAAATTGGTAGACACGCTGCTCTTAGGAAGCAGTGCTAGAGCATCTCGGTTCGAGTCCGAGTAGCGGCATAAGATCTTATAAAAGAGATATTATAAGTTTTATAATCAAAATAATACCCGACTTTTTTTCTAAAATCGGGTAAAACCTAGTATTAATTTATTAATTTTTAACCAATTTTTTATGATTTTTTCAATTTTAGAGCACATATTAACTCATATATCTTTTTCGGTCGTTTCAATTGTACTGACAATTTATTTTTTTACTTTATTAGTTAATTTAGATGAAATCATAGGATTTTTTGATTCATCAGATAAAGGAATCGTAATTACGTTTTTTGGTATAACAGGATTATTATTCACTCGTTGGATTTATTCAGGACATTTTCCATTAAGTAATTTATATGAATCATTAATTTTTCTTTCATGGGCTTTTTCCATTATTCATATGGTTTCCTATTTTAATAAAAAACAAAAAAATAACTTAAACGCAATAACTGCGCCAAGTGCTATTTTTATTCAGGGTTTTGCTACTTCAGGTCTTTTAAACAAAATGCCTCAGTCTGCAATATTAGTACCAGCTCTCCAGTCCCAGTGGTTAATGATGCACGTAAGTATGATGATATTAGGCTATGGCGCTCTGTTATGCGGATCATTATTATCAATGGCTCTTCTAGTGATTACATTTCGCAAAGTCGGACCCACTTTTTGGAAAAAGAAAAAAAAAAAAATTTTTTTATTAAATGAATTATTTTATTTTGATGTATTTTACTACATAAATGAAAGAAATTATATTTTACTACAACAAAACATTAATTTTAGTTTTTCTAGAAATTATTATAGGTATCAATTGATTGAACAATTAGATTATTGGAGTTTTCGTATTATTAGTCTTGGATTTATCTTTTTAACCGTCGGCATTCTTTCAGGAGCTGTATGGGCTAATGAGACATGGGGTTCATATTGGAACTGGGATCCAAAAGAAACTTGGGCATTTATTACTTGGATCATATTCGCAATTTATTTACATATTAAAAAAAATAGGAATGGTAGGGGTATGAATTCTGCAATTGTGGCTTCGATAGGTTTTCTTTTAATTTGGATATGCTATTTTGGCGTCAATCTTTTAGGAATAGGTTTACATAGTTATGGTTCTTTTACATCGAATTAAATATAAATAAAACAGTAAAAAAAAAAAAGAATCCAAATTCAAATAAATAAAGAATAGCATCTATATCTAACTTCATATAAGTTAAGAAATAAAATTTAGTTTTTAGTAGTAAATCATCAAGAACCTTTTGAATCAAGTAGTACAATGATTCAAAAGGTTCTCACAATACAAAGACCAAAGACTTCTGATTACAATTCAATTTAATACTTTTTTTTATCTCCTGAAAACTATCCATAAAAGTAATTAGATAAAATGGATTCGACCTTGTCACTTGCTAATGAGAGCACAAAATCAGGATAAATCCCAATACCAATTATAGGTAGAAGAACGGAGATTGAAAGAAATAACTCTCGGGGTCCAGAATCAAAAAAAGAAAAGTTTTTGACATTAATTAACTTGTATCCATAGAACATTTGGCGTGACATAGATAATAAATATATAGGAGTTAATATAATTCCAATTGCCATTACAAAAATAATTAAAAGTTTTGAAATTAAGAAATATTTTTGGCTGGTAATTATTCCAAAAAAAACGATTAATTCTGCAACAAAACCACTCATGCCTGGCAATGCAAGGGAAGCCATCGATAAGATAGTAAACATTGTAAATATTTTTGGAATCGAGATAGCCATTCCACCCATTTCATCAAGATAAACAAGCCGAATTCTATCATAACTCGCTCCTGCCAAGAAAAAAAGTGCAGCGCCAATAAATCCATGAGAGATTATTTGTAAAATAGCTCCATTAAGTCCAGGATCTGTTATAGAACTAATACCTATAATTATAAAACCCATATGAGATACAGAAGAATAGGCTATTCTCTTTTTTAAATTACGTTGACCGGGAGATGTTGAAGCTGCATAAATTATTTGGATTGTACCGACTACCATCAACCAAGGAGAAAACATAGAATGAGCGTGAGGTAATAATTCCATATTGATTCGAACCAACCCATATGCTCCCATTTTTAATAAGATTCCAGCGAGAAGCATACAGGTACTGTAATGTGCCTCGCCGTGGGTGTCAGGTAACCAAGTATGTAAAGGTATAATCGGTGATTTGACGGCAAAAGCAATAAGAAATCCAATATAAAATAGTATTTCGAGTGTAACAGGATAGGATTGATTAGCTAAGAGTTCTAAATTTAATGTTGGTTCGTTCGAACCATATAAACTTATACCTAAAACTCCTATTAATAAAAAAATAGAACTTCCTGCCGTGTATAAAATAAATTTTGTAGCTGAATACAGACGTTTCTTTCCACCCCACATGGATAAAAGTAGATAAACGGGAATTAATTCTAATTCCCACATGATGAAAAAAAGTAGAAGATCCCGAGAAGAAAATGATCCTATTTGACCGCTGTACATTGCTAACATCAGGAAATGGAATAATCGGGAATCGCGAGTAACTGGAAAAGCCGCTAAAGTGGCTAAAGTAGTAATAAATCCCGTCAATAAAATCGTTCCTATAGAAAGTCCATCTATTCCCATTCTCCAGTAAAAATCTAAAAAATTGATCCATTTATAATCTTCGGACAGTTGAATTAATGGATCGTCCATTTTAAAATTATAAAAAAAAGCATAGGTCGTTAGAAGAAGTTCTAAAATACAAATGCATATAGTATACCATTTATTGACTTTATTTCCCCTATGTGGGAGAAATAACATTAACGAACCGGCAGATATTGGAAAAACAACAATTATTGTTAACCAAGGAAAATCATTCGTGGTAAAGACAAGATACACCAGGTACAAAGAACGCGTACTCAAAAAAAATATATAAATAAAAAAATATAATTTAATTTTTTTGAGTACGAGTACTTGTCAATAAAAAAAATTAAATGTATTCAAAATTTATTCAAATGAGGTTTTCGGTAACGTATCAATAAGCTAGACCCATACTTCGGGTTGTTTCATGCCATAAATAAACCCGAACGCTCAAAAAATCCGTTGGACAGGCGGATTCACATCTCTTACAACCAACACAGTCCTCGGTTCTTGGAGCGGAAGCTATTTGCTTAGCTTTACATCCATCCCAAGGTATCATTTCTAATACGTCTGTAGGGCATGCTCGGACACATTGAGTACATCCTATACAGGTATCATAAATTTTTACTGAATGTGACATAGGATCAATAGTTTTTTGAATGTCATAAATTTTCAATCTAGTAAACTTCTAACTGAATGATATATTAAAATACTAGATGAAGCAATGATTTCCTTTAATAGAATTTTTGTAATGAATTATGGCTCAATTGATAAAAAAATGGGGCTAAAATACTTTGATTTCTGAGATTTTCACAAATATAATAATATAATCTATTAGGTCAGAACCTATTATATATGCAAATTTCAATCTATAATTTTTTTTTATGCTACTTTTTTATGCTACTTATTTAATAAGGTCGATTGATTGATGCGAGTTGATTTTCTGTTACGATAAATTGACGAGACTATAGCTAATCCAATAGCTGCTTCAGCGGCTGCAATTGCTATAACAAAAATGCAGAAAATATCCCCTTTTAGTTGGGAATTATCAAAAAAATAAGAAAATGTTACGAAATTCATATTAACTGCATTCAGTATAAGTTCAAGACACATAAGAGCCCTAACCATATTTCTACTCGTGATCAACCCATAAAGACCCATCAAAAATAAATAGGCACTCAAAACAAGTACATGTTCGAGTATCATTCAGCAACTCCTTATCAATTTGGATTCATTTAAATATGAAAAATAATTCACCGGATTCAATCAACTAGAATATAACAAAAAAGTACGAATAAAAACTATATTAGGTAAAAAAAAATTTCAAATATATATCAAATATAAAAATTCATATTTAAAATATGAAGTAATATTCAATCCAATTTAATTGAATGAACGGAAAAAAATATCATAACATACACAAAGTTTTCTTTGGTCTTTACTAATTAGAACGTTTTTTATTGACGAGCCACAGAAATTGCACCTATCAAAGCAACTAAAAGAATTATTGAAATGAGTTCAAATGGAAGAAAAAAATCTGTTGATAAATGAATTCCTATTTGTTGACTATTACTTATTAAATCTTGCTCTAGAATCTGGTTTAATCTTGTAGTCCAAATAACCCCGTACCATGACGTATCGAGAATAGTAGACATTAATGAAAAAAGAATAGTTGTACAAACCAACGAAGTAATCCCATTCCCAACGGTCCACAGATTTGAATCTGTGGAATATTCTGAATCATTCATGAACATCACAGCAAATATGATTAAAACATTTATGGCCCCCACGTAAATAAGGAGTTGTGCAGCAGCTACAAAATGGGAATTTGATAGAATATACAATAAAGATATACAAACAAGAACAAATCCTAAGGAAAAAGCTGAAAATATTGGGTTGGGAAGTAAGACCACTCCCAGACCTCCTACTAGAAGACCGGATCCCAGAAAAACTAAAAGAAAATCATGTATTGGTCCAGGCAAATCCATTATATTATTAAAATAAGAAAAAAATAGAAATCCTTTTCATGACCTTATTAATTTAACCGGGAAATTTATTTTTAATATGTTTCTAATAGAGTGAAATTAGAATCTAATGGATATGAATTGATGTAGATACAATTATTAGACAGTTTCTCTTTTTTTATTCTAAAGTGTATTTTCAACCTATCTATTTCAATAAAGTAATTACGAATATATTATATTAAAAGAATGAGCCTTAATACTTAATATTATTATATAAATACAAATTTTTAATTAAATTCTTTATATAATTCAAAAATTTTAAATTCTTTTTTTTAATCAAATTAATGGGTTTACCCATTTATTCTTTGAGGTGAATTCAAAATTGTTCGAATAGTGTAATCATCAATTACTGACATTGGTAAACGACCCAAAGCTATTTGATTATAATTCAATTCGTGACGATCATAAGTTGAAAATTCATATTCTTCAGTCATTGACAAACAATTTGTTGGACAATACTCAACACAATTACCACAAAATATACAAATTCCAAAATCAATACTGTAATTAAGCAATCGTTTTTTTCGAATATTAGTTTCCAATTTCCAATCAACAACAGGCAGATCTATAGGACATACTCGAACACATACTTCACAAGCAATGCATTTATCAAATTCAAAATGGATTCGACCACGGAAACGTTCCGATGTTATTAATTTTTCATAGGGATATTGAATAGTTACAGGTAAACGATTTGTGTGGGATAAGGTAATCATGAAACCTTGACCAATATACCTTGCAGCTCGTAGGGTTTGTTGACCATAATTAATTAACCCGGTTATCATAGGAAGCATATTGTAATTATCTATGAATAATTTTATCTTTGTTTCTTTCTCTTGTTTAAAACAAATAATGAATATGTTGGATTCATTTTCAATTTATAGTGAAAAGAGTTGGAAAGAAGTTGTTAATAATAGATTACCAAGGGAAATAGGTAAAAGAAATTTCCATCCAAGATTTAATAGTTGATCCATTCTTAGCCTAGGTAAAGTCCATCTTGTTGCGATAGAAATGAACAAGAACAAATAAGTTTTAGCTAATGTAATAAAGATACCAATTGTTGTTCCAAAAATTTGATCCCTTTGAAATATAGATATATACGGAATAGAAATATTCCAACCGCCTAAGTATAGAACTGTTACAAATAATGAGGAAATTAATAGATTTAGATAAGAAGCAACGTAAAATAAACCAAATTTGATACCTGAATATTCAGTTTGATAACCTGCTATTAATTCTTCTTCCGCTTCTGGTAAATCAAACGGTAACCTCTCGCATTCTGCTAGGGAAGAAATTAGAAAAATGATAAAACCTATAGGTTGACGCCACAAATTCCATCCCCAAAAACCATATTTTGATTGTGCCTCAACTATATCAACTGTACTTAAACTGTTAGATAATCCTAGTCGGTGATAACATTACTATTTTGACCGCTATTACAAAACCGTACATGAGGTCTTCGCCTCATACGGCTCCTCGGGGGCCATAAATAAATCTAAGGACCAGATTAGTATTATTTAGATGGATATGATGTGTTCTAAAATGGATGAAATCTAAATATATCTGGGATCCCTAATTATACCAATGGAATTCTGTCTGCTCAAATTCTAAGAATAAAAAAAGCGCTTCGGAATTCATCTCATCCTTTACAAATTGGAATTTATATTTGTTGAGTAATAACTTAATCCTTTAATAAAATACTCCTTAGTAAAAATAAAAATAGGTATTTAAGCCCATCGTGGTTTTCGATTACGAAAAAGAATTAGATATCCTAGTAGTTTATTATTCATGACAGAAATTCTATTTTATTTTCAAAATATATGAAAAAAATATCCTTGTTTCGTTCCTATTCTTCTTTCTTTTTTAGAAAAAAGTCGGTGGACTTATAAAAAATAAAGGATTATTTCGTTTCTGATAGTCATTACATTTATAGGTGGATAGGAGCATACTCTGAATCGGAATCTTGGGGAGTACTGTCTGATCATTTCTACTAATTTCAAGCCCCAATTAACCTTCTTTTTTTTTATCTTATGTTATGCATAAATATCCTTTTCAATTTGGTTAATCTCTATTACAAATTCTTTGTGTATTTTGGTGTTTCTAACCATCCACTCACTTTTACCTAATTGCCGCTCACTTTGTAATACATGTATGTTAATCTATATAACTGATAGTAAAAACGTTATACGGTTAAATATTTTTAACCCGCTTCAAGCCAGGATGACTAATCAACCAACCTTGGGGTAAAGTGATTCTTACGCTTATGTTTATTTCCGTTTAACCTTTGTACATAGGAAATGAGACTCAATTTTTCTTTTTACTGCTAATTTCTGAGCAGTTTTTTTCACTCATATATAACTATCAAATTTCTTTTATTAAGATTAACCCGAAAGATAACTATATTTATATATTCCGTTATTCGTCTAGAAGAAACGGAATAGTAAAAATAAACGTTTATGTTTCAACGAATCGCACGTAGAGATATTGATAAAACACATAGAGTTAATGGTATTTCATAACTAATCGATTGGGCAGCAGCTCGCAGACCACCTAAAAAAGAATATTTATTATTTGATCCATATCCTGACATAAGAAGTCCAATAGGAGCAATACTTGAAATGGCAATCCATAAAAAAATACCGATATTGAGATCCGCTAAAACAAGGTGATTGCTAAAGGGAATTACTGAATAACTTAGTAAAATTGAGATAACTGCTATAGATGGTCCAATACTAAATAAAGGAGGATTTCCTCTAGATGGACGAAGATTTTCTTTGAAAAGTAGTTTTGTCCCGTCGGCTAGAGCTTGAAGAATTCCCAACGGGCCGGCGTATTCAGGTCCAATACGTTGTTGTATCCCTGCAGATATTTCTCTTTCTAACCACACAATTACTAATACACCTGTTATGATTCCCAATACAAGAGAAAATATAGGGACAAATATCCATATGAGTCCATAGACCTCTTTTAAAGATTCCAAGCTAACAAAAGAATTTAGAGTTTGGACTGCTGTTGCATAAATTATCATTTTAACGATCAACTTCTCCCATAATTATATCTATGCTACCGAGTATCGTCATAATATCAGCCAATTTCATTCTTTTAACTAGTTCAGGAAGAATTTGCAAATTAATAAAACCCGGTGGTCGAATTTTCCATCTCCAAGGAAAACCACTTTGATCTCCTATGAGAAAAATTCCTAATTCCCCTTTTGGGGCTTCAACTCTTACATAAAGTTCTTGTTTCGATAATTCAAAAGTAGGAGAAGGTTTTTTACTAATGAATCGATATTCAAAATCATTCCATTCTGGATTCCTTTTTTTATCAAAGCCTCTGCTTTCTAAATTCTCATAGGGACCCCCCGGAAGTCCTTCCAGAGCCTGTTGAATAATTTTTATGGATTCTGTCATTTCGCTAAGTCGTACTAAATACCGAGCTAATGAATCTCCTTGTTTTTGCCACTTAATTTCCCATTCAAATTCATCGTAAGACTCATAATGATCAACTTTACGAAGATCCCATGGTATTCCGGATGCGCGTAGCATTGGTCCGGATAAACCCCAATTTATTGCTTCTTCCCCACCAATAATCCCAACTCCTTCAACCCGTTCTAAAAAAATAGGATTTCGTGTAATCAGTTTTTGATATTCAACAACTTCTGTTAAAAAATAATCACAAAAATCCAAGCATTTATCTATCCAACCATAAGGTAAATCAGCCGCTATTCCTCCAATACGAAAAAAATTATGCATCATTCTCATACCGGTGGCAGCTTCGAATAGATCATATACAAATTCTCGTTCTCTGAAAATATAGAAAAAAGGAGTCTGTGCACCAATATCTGCCATAAAAGGACCGAGCCATAACAGATGAGAAGCTATACGACTCAATTCTAGCATAATTACTCTGATATAGCTGGCCCTTTTAGGAACTTGAATATTTCCCAATTCTTCTGGTCCATTTACTGTTATTGCTTCTGTAAACATAGTAGCTAAATAATCCCATCGCGTTACATAAGGTAAATATTGTATAATTGCTCGGTTTTCTGCAATTTTTTCCATTCCTCTGTGTAAATAACCCAATATGGGTTCACAGTCAACAACATCCTCACCATCTAGAGTAACAATTAATCGAAGAACCCCATGCATGGATGGGTGGTGAGGTCCCATATTGACTATCATAAGATCTTTTCCTGTAACTGGTCTCTTCATAAGTTTTTCCTTGATTCGTTCTGGCATGAATTAGATTGCTGAAAAAGAAGTTTATCAAAAAATTCAAGATCTAAAAAATTAACTAATTCACACTTTTTGAATTTAACGAGTTTTGAATTCCCGAATATTCAACTGATTAATTAATTCTTTATAACGTACTCCATTTTTTTTTGACAAATAAGCCAGCAGTCGTTGACGTTTTCCCAGAATTTTTCGTAGACCCCTCTGAGATAAATAATCTTTTCTGTGCAATTCCAAATGTGAAGTAAGTCTTCGTATCTTATTAGTAAAACTGAATACTTGAAATTCAACGGATCCCCTGCTTTCTTCTTTTTGTTCTTGAAATGAAATGAATGCATTTTTTATCATAAAAAGAAATCCTTCCCTTTTTTATATGAATTGAAAGATATGAATTTTACTGATCAGTAATAATAATGTTAGTTTTTTTGTACAAGGATCTGAATTTAATTATCAACTTCTTAATTCTTCATTTTATAAAAAAATCTAAATTTAGATCTAAAAAAGTAGGATTCTGTTAATTTATTTATGGATCCGCTCTGATTGGTATCTATGTCATTGATTAAATTAATATAATGTATAAAGATTGAATTTAAAACAATCCCTCATATTTCATACAGTTGTTTTCATATACCGTAACTTAATATATTATATATAGTAAAAAGGATCTATCATTAATGAATTGGAAATCGCGTATACATGTGTATTCTTATCATACTGAAATGGTTTCCGTTAGTAGTATTAAACCAATAGCGATTCATACAAGCTAAATCTTCTAATCTAAAATGGGGCCAAAGAAAGGATTTTAATTTAATTAGGTTATTTTTATCCTTAGCAAGATCTTTCTTTTTATACAAAACTGTGGTCAAGTTTTGAATATTCTTATTAAATCTTGAATTTCTATCCCTCGCATTTTTTTTTTTTAAGTTGAAACAAATTAGAATTCGAAATTCTCTACGTCGTTTAGGGGATAGAATATTTTCAGGGACAAAGAAATCATAATTGTTTTTTTTTCTATTTACAGTTTTGTTTTGATATTTTGTAATGGATTTTTCAATTTTTTTTTTATCAATATAGCTTTTTTTTTTGTATCTTTTACTTATTTTGTGTTTATTTTTATGAACCAACGAAATACCTATGGTTCTATATATAATAAGTTGTCCATCGTTTTGTACAGACAAATGGACAGGTTCAATAATCAATATTCCTTTTTTCATTAATTTTGCAAAAGTGAAATTCTTCTCAATCATTAGAATGTCTAGGCTCATCTCTCCTCTTTCAATCGAAGATATCGCTATTTCCTTTGGATTTTTTAGTCTAACCAAGAGACAGTATACTTTTACATTATTGAGAATTTTTTGATTAAAAAAACAATTCCATCGCAATTGAAAACGTGAATATCTTGTGAGAAATAAATCAAGTTCCGCTTCTGTATTGCTTTTGTATTGTTTTTTATTTTTACGTTTTTTTATCGTCGATTCCTCATAATTTTCTTCAATTTTTTTTTCTTGGTTTGATAGAGCTGATTCGGGATTTATTTTTTTTTCTTTATCTGATTCAAGCTCTACTTGACCGGCCGATTCTTTTTCTTCTTTATTTAGATTATAAAATCGAAGGGATTTTTTTTCATTTGATGGTATAAAACCTTTTTTCTTTCGAGTGATCTTTAATTTATTAACATTTATGTTTTCATTAAAATTTAAAAGAAGTAATTTGATTGGTATGACCCACGGTTTCATTTTATATGTACTAGAAAATAAGAAAAATTCTGGAAAGAAAAAAAATTCCAAATTTTTTATTTTTATACGACGATTTAGTATTTCTTCATTCATTCCCATCCAATCAAAAAAGAAACTTTTTTGATTGGCAAGACCCGTCTTAGTTATTTTATCAATTCTTTGATAATTCTGAACTTTAGTATTAATATATATTTTTTGACTCTTGGTATCAACCCAAGGTTCAATATTTACTTTTTTTGTAACCCAAAAGTTTATAATTCTCCAATCCAAATATTTTCTATGCCGAATTTCCCCTATACCCCGAATATTATATTTTTCTAGAAAACAAGAGACTAAACAATTATCTAGAGCAATGCCTATAGACATGTCAAAATTTTTTTCTGTAGAATTAATGGATTTGTAGCAAAAAAGATTATATATATAATCTTTTTTTAAATTATGTTTTGGATTTAATAACGAGTCGGCCTCAAAAAAACTTTGTTTTTTGTAATTATCAAATTTCTTTTTGTCATATGAATCCTCTTTGGTTAAACTTGGATTTAGAACTAGAGAATCTTGGTTTATTTTATTTTTCCATTTTTTTTTTCCTAATCTAGCCCACGCAATCTTAGGTAAATTGTATTGATAATTACTTCGTAACCAGTTTTTCCATTGATTTACTTCGGAATTAAAAAAGGTTTGATCTTTCAATTCATAATGAAAGATTCCTTGTTCTTGAAAAAAATCCTTTATTTTATTCTTAACAAAAAAGGATGTTATGCATATGTTATATTCAAGAACAGCCTTTAATTTAGAAAAGTTACTAACTTGAATTTGTGATAATTTGTAAAATACATATGCTTGTGATAAAGAGCATAGGTCATAACTAAAATTTTTTTTATTGGATATTAAATTTTTTATAGTCGAAATAAAATAAATGGTATTTTTTTTTTTATTAATTTGTTCTCCATTTTCTTCAGTCTTGTAAATATATTTATCAAGAATTGTTTTTGTTGATTCAAAAAAAAGTTGTGTAGTAATTCTTGGAATATTAATGATACCTAGAAAAATTGCTATAGACAGTTGTTCAATGCAAAATTTAAAAAAAAAAATAGATTTACGAATTAATAGGGTATTTTTTCTTTTGAATGTCTGCCAAATTTTTTTTGATAACTCAATTATTTTAGAATCATAACGCAGTTTGTTACAACTATTAGTTAGGTTTTGTTTTTCTTTTGAAATTTCTTCTATTTGATTTCTTATTGTCTTTATTCTATCAATCAAATTTTTGATTTTGTTTTCGCTGAGTGAAGAATTTGTCCACTCCATGAATTTATTTTGAACAGATAGTTCATGAATCATCTGATTACTCATTATTGAATCTTTTTTAGTTTCATTTAATTCATATATTTCTCTCGGTCCAAATAATGGAATTAGATTTCGTTTTGAAAGGTCTTTTATTTTTCCTTTTATAAAAATAAAGTTTTTGAGAATCCAGTTTTGAATTTCTTTTGCGACTTTTAGGAAAATTGTTGCTCTTTCTTTGAAAATCCTTAAAACCAGAAAAAACTTAGTTTTAAATTTTTTGATTCTTTTTGTTAATTCTTTAGAAATAGGTTCAAAAAAAGAAGGCTTTTTTTGGGTAGAACCAAACGGTAGTTCGGTTTCCATTCCCCAAACTGTTAAAAAACAAAAATCATTTTGTTCTCCTTTGTCTTTTGTTTTTTTTAGTCGAGCCTTCTGAGATGATTGAAATTTAGATTTATGCCAAGGTTTCAGATAAAAAGGAAATAGGATTTTTATCTGAATACCATCCGTTAACCAGTTTTTTGGAAATTCGGTTTCGGATAGTTGAACCCCATTATAAGTGCATTTCACATGCATTTCACGTTTCCAACCCTTTAAATCCTCAGACCACTCGGGAAATTGAAATAATAACATACGGACGCTATTTTTAATTATTATCAATAAAGGTAATATAATATATTTTCTAAGAATAGATTGAGTTACTAAGAGATAACTTCTTATTATTTGAGCAAATAGGAAGCTATCCCAAGTTTCTGCAATTTCTATCCGTCTTTTTTCTTCTATTTTTGATTGTTCTTCGTCTTTTTTATCAATTTTTTTATTTTTTTTGTTTTTCCACATGAAATTGCGAAGAATTTTTTTTTTTAGCCCCCATATATCAAACGAAAAATAAAAAAGTTTATCTATTCTATCAAAAAAAGGGGGAGAATGTACTTTTGCTTGAAAAAACTCCCAAATCAAAGTTTTACGC